TTTTTTTCTTTCGACACAAGAAAGAGGTGTGGAAAATTCCCTTTCTTGTGTCGAAGACTATGAAGATGAATAATCGCCCCTAGAATTTTTTGTTCCACGCATTTATCCGTTTTTATCCGTTCTATTCCCCGCTTACTTATGTCTAGTATATAGTCTAATTTCATTCAATTAGAATAGAAAACACTATTGATGCATTTTATGACATTGAAATGTGATAATAGTAACATAATCATACCACCCCAATTTGGATTCAAAAAAGAGTCAAACAATCTTCCTCACAATCTACATACTATGACTAGGAATGCGGTACAAGGAATTTCCGGCACCTCGTAGAAAAGTAGAAAACGAGTATAAAAAAGCAAAAGGCTTTTCATAGTGTCCTTTTTTATCATAGATAGTCGTCAAAAAGAATTTTGTTCTTTTTAAGTTTTTAAGTTATGAGCTCAATTCAATGTCGATAAATCCGCGAGTCTAGAAATTCATTTCTGACAATTGAACCTTCTCGAACTGTTTCTTTTTAAGAACCAAAAATATTTGTGCCAAAATAACAGATGCCAAGAAGAACAAAAGGCCTTGGACACGTAAGGGATCTTGAAGTACTATTTCTGCATCTCCCTGACCAAATCCGCCCACATTAGGATTACTCGTCAACGGTTGATCCAATTTGATAGATTCGCCTTCTGAAACAAGAAGTTCTGGCCCTGGAGGGATAATATCAACCACTTGACGTCCATCCGATGCATCCGCTATGGTTATTTCGTAACCCCCTTTTTCTTTTCGTATTATTTTACCTACTATACCTGCTGATGTAGCATTATAAACCGTATTGTTACTTTTGCTCCCGTCGGGATAAATCTGACCCCTTCCCCTGTTTCCGCCTACGTATATAGGATATTTTAAGAAGTGAACCTCTTTCTTAGTAGCGGGGTCCGGGGAAAGGATAGGAAAGGTGATTTCACTATATTTCTGACCGGGAACGGGACCTATCACAAGAATATTTTTTTTATTGGGGCGATAGATCTGAAAAGACAGATTGCCTATCTTTTCTTTCATCTCGGGGGAAATCCGATCGGCAGGAGCTAATTCAAAACCCTCCGGTAAAATAAGAACAGCCCCTACATTCAAAGGACCCTTTTTACCATTAGCAAGAACTTGTTTTACTTGCATATCATAAGGGATTCGAACAACTGCTTCAAATACAGTATCCGGGAGTACCGTTTGTGGAACTTCAATATCCACGGGCTTATTAGCTAAATGGCAATTGGCACATACAATACGGCCAGTCGCTTCTCGTGGATTTTCATAACCCTGCTGTGCAAAAACGGGATATGCACTTGAAATGGCTGGCCGAGTTATGATATATATCATGAGCGATACTGAAATGGATCGAGTAATTTGTTCCTTTATCCAAGAAAAAGTCTTTCTATTTTGCATGGTCCAACCATTGAGCCCAAAAATGTCTACAATAAATTTGGTAGGTCGCTAACCTAGTTCCCTATCCGCGATTCTGCTATTTACTGGAATAATTTTACTGGAATAAATAATATTAATTAATATTTAATATATATCTTTGGGATGGGTAGTCCATGCTTTGCTTATGTACACTACAAAGTAAGAAACGTTAGAATTGAATTGGATTAATATTAGTAGATCCTTTTTTAATCATTCATTGAATGATAAATCACTACAAGTGACGGAGAAACACGATTTAAATAACGAAAAATCCAAAATTTAAATAGAGTATCTAGAATTACCGGAAAAGTAGAAACAAGACCAGATATAATTTGATCATTATGAGAAAATCCAAAATCTTTGTAGACAAAGCCAATCATTAGCTCCCAACCATGGGGCGAATGGAATCCGATACATAAATCTGTTAATAAAAGAATCGAAAAAGCTTTTATTGTGTCACTTAAGTTATATAGGAATTCCTGAGCCCAGGAGTTAAGAATAACAAGTTCTTCATTACCAAAAATAGAATAACCGCTTAGAATAACGAAACAGATTATATTTGTCGAGAGGTGCAAAATCGTATGGATACGATCCTCGTTGTGTATCTTGATTAATTGGAACGTTTCTTTGTGGATTCCTATACGAAGGTTTTGTAGATGTGTCTCCGAGTATTCCTTGATCATTTCCTCCAAGAGAAGGATTTCCTCCAATTCTATGAATTTTTCTAGAATATTCTTTTCTTGGATATCATTCAAAAAAATTTCAGATTGCCTAGTATTCCACCAATAAGTAACCCAAGATTCCAGGCTTTTATTAAATGAGAGAGAAATCCACCAGGGCAAAAATACTATAGATGCAAGATAGAAAAGAGGAGTGAATGCTTTCTTTTTTGCCATTTTTCATTTCGTTTATGAATTTTTAATGAACCGACTTCATTAGTTGATTCTACACGATCCAATATTTTTCTCGTGCATGAGTTAGTTCTATTACAAAGTATCGAACCTATATTATTCAAAAATTTCACTGACTACTCAGAGTCCGGAATAAAAAAATGGAGGGAAATTTTTGAATAATATAAGAAATATTGTGCTGATCAAAAAGGAGTGGAAAAACAATACAGAAATTGACTAGTTATCATTAAAATAGAAGATGTTTGGTCATTAAGGAACACAAAAGAAAGTATAAAAAGAAACCTCAATTTACAAAAAATAAATAATTTTAAAAAAATAGGATATATCAGAATCTAAACTGTCAATTCCAACAAATATTGGATTCAAAAAAATTTATGTATTTCCAAATGCTTTGATATAAAATAGAAAAGATGAATCCATTTTTTGGATTTGTTACTTATTTTGTTTTTGTTATTGAATTAAGCTGTGTAGATTTCCATACACATAAAAGACTACAAAAATAAAAGACTACAAAAATAGTTTTGTTTTGTGGTTGTTACGTTACGTATACGTCTTCTTTGACTAGAATGAGCGTTATGAAGAAACTTCAGTTAAGTTATGGTATAGAAAGGGGGGATTTTTTAGTTTTTCCTTCCTGCTGAGAAAGCATTCATTCTCTCAGCGCATTTCTCAAAATACTTCAATCGGTACACGCAAGAAATAGGCCAATTCGGCAGCTTTTTGTTCGATTTCCCGTGGAGTAACATTCTCATCAGTACGAGTCAAGGGAATGGCCCCCTGGCCTCTGATGTCCATATAAAGGACACGGCGAGAATAAATACCCTCTTTAACTTCTATTCTGACGGACTGAATATCCTTTATAAGGAATCGAACGAAGATGCGACGATTTTTTCCAGGGAATCCCCAACGAAAAATACACACCATTCCTTCTTTTCTATCAAATCGATCATAACCACCCCCTACATTCCACGAAATTGTGCACCACAAATAGGAGCTAATAAAGAGACCCGCGATCCCATAGAAAGACATCACAATCCCTTGTGGAAAAAAAAGGATTTGCTGAGACGGAAATAAAGATATCAAGTTTCTTCCAAGATAACTGGAAGTTCCAACCAATAAGAATCCCAATGAACCTAAAAAAAGGATAATGGCCCAGCAGAAATTACTTGTTTTCCGCGACCCCGTTATAGGTTGTATCCATATATGTTCTGATCGACAACTCATACTTGATCTGGTTTCGTTTTATTGGAATTGAGAGAATACCCCAGACTTTACTCTTTTTGTTTCCGAAGTAACTCTCATCAACTAGTACTAGTTTGATGTGAACCTTTAAGAGTAATTTATCAAATTAGTTAGATCTAAAATAAAAACATACCCTTCGTATGATCCCATCGATATACATATAGATACACCGACTTTACAGTTCAGCCATCCGGCGATCCTGATATTTTTTTCAAATAGATAGAATTTATTTACCCCCATATCATCTTTCTACAGGCCTAAGAGCCCCTTCTTTATGTTCGACGGAAGCGCCGCATGTTATACTTTATTCCACTAAATGGATATCTGCGTTATGATCCAAGTCTTGGTTTTGAAAAAAAAATGGATGAGAGTTGGGCCCATCAGATCTAAACAGTCTTGTTTTTTTGAACATGAAGAAATAAAGAAGCCATTGCCATTGCCGGAAATACTAAGCCTACTAAAGGCACCAAAACAGAGGGAAAGTTGAAAGTTGTCATATAAAGGATACCTCAATTTACTATTTGTACCTGTTAGTATATTAATTATTAAATTCAATCAATCAATTAAATTCAAATTTTAATTAGTATAGATCTAAGTATATATCTAAGTGAGTATAGAATGGACTTATTCATCTTTCTACATTTCTTTCTACATTTCTACATGAAAGATATGTAAAAGATATTGTAGGATACTCGCCTTTATTCTTTTTTATTTTCTTCGTCTTTTGCTCCTGTCTTCTAATCATTTAATAAAGAAAAAGCTTCTTACAAATTATCGAAAGATTCGTGTTAGAATTCGATCCAAAAAGGGGATTCTTAGTCAAAATAAAATAGGATTCTCGAGAGATATATAAAGGTACAAAACCATATATAATATAATATATATATCTATAGTTTCTAGATTCTAGAATTATATATTTGGATTATATATTTATATATATACATACGTAAGACGTAGAACAAAAATTTTAAATTTTACTAATTTAACGAAAATAAGAATTCACTCTTCTTTCTTGTTGATAGAGGCCTCTTAACTGATAACTGAATTAGTAATCAAGAATATAGATAAAAAAGAGTTATTCGCAACTTTTGATTCTTTTTACAATTTAGATCTTATGTCAACAAAGAAACCCCACTCATATTCATTTTACTTGGATTCTGATAAACTAACTACTTGTTTGCTACAAATAAAAAAGGAGCTTAATGCTCTATTTAATTTTGATTCACGGGAAAGAAAGAGTGGAGCTGAAATAACTCACTCAGAACACTTTTTAAAGGATTACGTGGTACGATTAGATCGAATAAGCCCTTCTGGAATAAATATTCAGCCGACTGTGAACCTTCAGGTACTGTTTTATTCAATGTTTGTTCAATTACTCTTTTACCCGCAAATGCA